TTACTTGTAGCTAAATCCATTAAAGTATTTTCTGCTATACCAATTATAGGTACAATAATTAAGAATCAAGAAAAATAAAATGCAGTAGCAAATTGTCAAAGGACTTTCTGGATGTTGAGAACCAATTCACATTAGTATTAAAAAATTTACAATAAAGAATCATTGAGCTAATTTCATAGCTGGTCTAAATTGACTACCTCTTATTCTAGATAGATCAGTTAAAGGTAATATTAATAAAATTAATAATGAACCAAACATAGCTATAACTCCTAATAATTTATTAGGAATTGATCTTAATATAGCATAAAATGGTAATAAATATCATTCAGGTACTATAGAAGGAGGTGTACTCATTGGATTAGCTGGTATATAATTATCACTATGTCCTAACAAATTAGGATAGAAGAAAACTATCACAGATAAAGCTAATAAAAATGCAAATATTGTAACAAGATCTTTAAATGTGAAATAAGGATGCATTGCATATCTATCTCCATTTGAAGATATACCATTAGGATTATTTGAACCATGAGTGTGAAGAGCCATTAAATGAGCAACTGCTAAAGCAGCTAATAAAAATGGTAATAAGAAATGAAGAGAAAAAAATCTATTTAATGTAGCATTACTTACACTAAACCCTCCTCATATTAATTCTACTAAATCTTGCCCAAAAAAAGGTACAGCTGATAATAAATTTGTAATTACTGTTGCCAAATCTTTAATTTACCTATTCTAGCTTAAGCTTAATATGTTTAAAACAAGTAAATCATGTACATTATAATTATTTTATTTTTAAATAATTGTATTAAAAATTTTTAAGGGTTATGTAAACATAACATAAAGAGATTAAATATAAACAAGTTTTTATACTCTTTGTCATGTTTACTCTTTTATTCCATTAATTACCTCACTTTTATTTTATTAAAAACTATTATGTTCATTAAATTCAATTTTAACTTCTTTATATTTAAATATTAAACTCATTTTCTAAATAGTTTTAATATCATGTAAATTTAAAGTATCATTAATTTTGTGTTTTGTGTGTTTGTTTTTAATTTTTAAATAATTAAACAACAAATTTTATCTATCACTGTATGGTAATATGTGATTTTATCCAAAAGAGAATTTTAAATAAATCTAAAAATTTATTCTTTTGTAGAAATTCACATAATTTAAAATAATTTATAGAGTTAAGTAGAATAGAACTACTTTAAATAAATTCCATCTAAAATTTATTGTTAACCATTAACATTTAACCTTTATAAAAAAGGGGGGAAATATTTAAAAAATAAATAGATTATAAAATCATTAAGATTTTAACTAAAAATGATAAAAAGACATAATAGTAAGAATCAAATGATTAATATCTGGAGCAAATAAACTTATTGCTGGAAAGTGTTCAATTATAAGTCTTAATTCTGTGTGAGTTACACTATATTCAATAAGATCTTGGCTATAAAGGATTTTTAATTCTTGAAATTTTATTGTTTGAAGTATTCCAAGTGGTGTATTATGAGGAAATTCTTGTAAACTCATTGCAAAAGATCTTCATTGTTCAAAAGTTTCAGTATTTAATATAGTTAAACTATCTAATGAAGTAAATTCTTCATCCAATAAATTTCCAAGAATTGGTACTTCCATTAAATTTCCAATAAGTTGTTCATCCATTAAATTTTCAATAATTGGTTCATCCATTAAATTTCCAATATTATTAATATCATTAGATCCATTTGAATCTATTGAAGTTAAACTTAAATTCTCAGATATACTTGATTCTAATAAACTTCCACTTCCAGTATCAGAGGTACTTGAATTTGAGGAAGTTAAACTTAAAGTATCAGAGGTACTTGATTCTGAAGAAGTTAAATTAATAGGATTTGATGCTATTAATGATTTAAGAACTAATCCATCTTTTGCTGAATTATTTCTTATTAAAGATATATTTTCAGAATAATTTTTATCATTTAAATTAAAAAATATTAGACTATAAATAATTCCATTACTAATAAAGATAGCAAATAAAACTAATATTGTTTCAAAAAATAAATTTAAATTTATTATCATTGTATATTTTTATACTTATATTTTATCTATAATTAGTATGAAATTTTATTTATTTTTTTGTTTCATTTTTTATTAAACATTTATATTTTTATTTTTATTAAATAAAATTTCATACCGAATAACTAAATTAATCTCAATTTTTGTTTTTAATTGATTTGTTAAATTAATTTTTTGTTTTTTTCAAGTTATAAAGATGTTAACATTAAATATGTGATTATCAGTATTTGTCAAAAAATTGAATTATTAAAGGTAATTGTCCTTTGTACTGATAATTTATCCTCTAATTATTGTAACTCTTTTATAAAAATTTTTATTTAATTTTTGTTTGTTTGTTTGTTTTTTATTGTTTGTTGTGTTTGTTTTTTGTGTTTGTGTTTTGTGTTTTAATTTTAACCCTTAAAATTTATAATACAAATATAATGCCTTGTGCTTCAAAATAATAAATTTATTATTTCATATTATTATAATGAATAAAGATTTCGACTGTACATTAAGCATCATTTCAGACACCCACTGATGAGCCAGTCTGTCGCGATAGTTTACTCTACCGACGGTCTTAATGCTAAACAAACATCTTTGACCTGTTTTCATCAGTATTGCTATAAAATTCATTATATAAATTTTTAGTAAAAATTGCTTTATATATAACTTTATAACTATGTATATTTATTTTTAATTTAATTTATATCTCATTTCAGGTACTATGTAAGGAGATACTATATTTATAAGATCTATCATAGATTCTTTTAATATGTAAATTATATATTGATCTTTTGGTCCTGCAGATTGTATAGAAGCTTTAATTTTAAAATTACTATTTAAAGCTTTTATAAGAAGCAAACAATCATTATAAGAAAAAGAATTAGTATTAAATTTTAAAGTTTGATTTACTTTAACTCCATCATCCATTATTCAAATAGCTAAAGCTAATGGAGTTAAATATTGATCTATACATTCTGGAACATGTTTAATTTTATTCTTGTATCATAAATCATAAATTCAATTAAAACTAGTATAAGTTCAAGTTGAAAATCTTATTATTTTTCTTATTTTACCTTTACTACCTAATCTTGTTGTAATAATAGGTAATTTAGAATTACAATAACCTAATTCAGATAATAATTTATGTAAAAATAACATATATTCTACATGAACAGCTTCTTGAGAAAAACTAAATTTAGTTCCTACTCCTAATAATCTTTTTTCACTTTGAGATTTCCCAAGTAAAGATCCAAATATTATAGAGATTATATCTGTATTATGAGCCCCTATTCTATAAATACCTTTAAGTTTACTTACTTTAGGTTTATTATTAAAATAAATAGGTGTTATTAATAATAAAGATAAACAAATTAAAAATAAATTATACATTTGAGGCTTATTAAAGCAACCTCATAAACTCATTTGACCATAAGGTAAAACATATCCTAAAAAAGCTATAGCCATCATTAATATTAAAATTATTACTCCTATACTTCATAATAATATTCTAGGTGATTTATAAGAACTATAATATAATCCTCTAGCTATATGAGCATAAACAAAAATAAAGAAAAATGAAGCTACATTTGCATGTGTATATCTTAAAATTCAACCAGCATTAACATCTCTCATTATATGTTCTACACTATTAAAAGCAAAATCTACATGAGGTTGATAATGCATTGCTAAAAATACTCCTGTTAATATTTGTATTATTAAACAAGTTCCTAATAATGAACCAAAATTTCATAAATAAGAAAGATTAGCTGGTTGAGGTGAATCTACAACATAAGAATTTAATAATCTTAATAATACATTAGTTTTTAATAATCTCATTTGTATTTATATCTAATTTTAATTAATAATCTTTATCCATACATATATACTTTAATTAATTTATATATTTTTATAGTATAAAGTATTAATTATGGGTTTAACCCTATTTTAATAAATAAGTCTATATATATTTTTATTATAAATTATATATTTTTTGTTTTAGTTTAATCCATTATTAGAATATTTATTATATAAATAATTATATACTTATATATAAATAATTAATTATTTATTTATAATTAATTAATTATATAATAATAAACTCATATAATATTTTATCATTTGATCACAAAAATTATTTTTATATAATAAATTATTAAATATTTGTTTAATATTTTTAGATTATAATTATTTTAACATTCTAACAATATTATTATTTTTATTAATTTATTATTTTTTGTTTTTTTATATTAAATATAAGCCCAAGAAGATTTGAACTTCTAAAAATTTCTCATCAAGAAATCATTTTACCATTAAATTATAGGCTTTCTATTATAAAAAATTTTGAATCTTTTAAGTAATATTAATAATTTAATAAATAAATATATATAAATTTAAATTATAATAATAAAAATAATATTTAGGGGGTAAATATTAAAAATTAATTAATATTTTAAAAATATTTTTATATTTATTTATAATTAAGATAAATATAAATATTTTAATAAATTAATTATTAGCTTGATCAACTCAAGCTAAATAATCTTGAACTGAAACAGCTTCAACAACAATTGGCATAAAACCATGTCATACTCCACAAATTTCACTACATTGACCATAAAATGTTCCAATTCTTTCAGCTATAATAGAAGATTGATTTAATCTACCTGGTACAGCATCTACTTTAAGTCCTAAAGAAGGTACAGCAAAAGAATGTATTACATCAGCTCCTGTTATTATTAATCTAATATGACAATCTACAGGAATAATTACTTTATTATCCACATCTAATAATCTAAATTGACCTAATTCTAAATCAGATTCAGGAATCATATATGAGTCAAATTCTATAGATTCACCACTTTCAGTAACATAATCAGAATATTCATAACTTCAATATCATTGATGACCTACTACTTTTATTGTTATCGTAGGTGATATTACTTCATCTAATAAATATAATAATCTAAAACTTGGAAAAGCTATTGCTATTAAAATTAAAGCTGGTGTGATTGTTCATATTAATTCAATTAATGTCAATATATTTATATAGTTTCTTATATAATTGGACTATATCTTACCATTATATGGTTTTCACGTGTAGTCTCTGAGGATCCTACTTAAAATAATACTATTAAATTATTATTAAATTTTAATAAAATATAATTACAACAAAGTTTTATTTATATAAATTATATAAGACATCATAATATTTTAGAATTTTACATGATTAATATGATAAAATAGATAGATTGTAATTTACACTTTTTTGTCTACTCTTTTATTATAATAAAAATATATAGATAAATAGAGTTATGATATTAAAAATTAATTAATATTTTATTTTGTTATGTTGTGTTTATATTTTTGTTTGTTTGTTTGTTTTGTTTATTAAATTATTATTAATTTAATAGTATTATTTTGTTGGTTTCCTGCTGATTGTCCATTGTTATATCCTTTAGAATTTTTACTAATAATATAAAATATTATAGTATCTAAGGCTTTAGGAGTTTCCAGCATATAGTGAAATTTTATTCAAAGTTATTTTAAGTTTTTTTTTAGATAAAAATTTATATTTTTTTTGTTTGTTTTGTTTATTACTTAAATCAAGATAAAGTAGCATAATATCTACTTGATTTTATAAATTATTAAACTTAAAATAATTCTGAATAGGCACATATTTACCATGATTTAAATATTTGTGAATAATAGGTGAATTTTTTATATTAAAATAATATATTGAAGAACCTAAAACTCAAAATACTCCAACACAAATAACTATTAAATAAAAAAATATAGTATTATGTAATTCTACTATACCAGTAAATCCTGGTGCAGCACTGTCTTGAAACCCTATTTGTCATGGTTGAGGTGCATCGTTGTATATAGTATTAAATATTGATAGTGTATTAAACATTTATAATTTTATTTTTATTAAATTTTATTCTCTCTTAGTTTAATACTAACCTACATTATAAATTAATTTTATTTTTATAATATTATAATTTATTTTATTATAATATATTACTTATTAGTATTCATACTTTATGACTCATTTATTTTCATATTTATTAGATATGTATAAATAAAAATATACATAAAATATTCTAAGATTCACCTTATACAATTATTTCATATATTCAAATAATTTATTATATATTATTTGAATATTAAAATCTTAACTATATGATATTCATATAGTATTCCTTTTACATTTATAATTTAATAAACATAAATTATTAATTTAAAGGGGATTATATTTATAAAAAAAAAAATAAACCAAATTTAGTTATTAAACTAAGAAGGTTTTAATAAAAATAATTATAAAAATAAATCTTATTAAATAAGATTTATTTTATAATACAATTAAACTAATTATTTATTACTTAATTTAGTAATATACATTCTGATTACTTGTTGAAAAGTAAATAATGGTAAAACATATTTAGAAAACACATAGATTAAAGTAAGTAAAGTTAAAAATGAGAATGAAAATTGATTAACAAAATAAAATGGTATTAATTGAGGCATTAAAATCTAATAAAATATAAGGATCTCAAATTAAACGAAATTATTTGTTTTAATTATTAGAGAACTGTCTCTGCATTTTTAGCAATTTTTTTGTTTTTATTATTATTAAATTAGTAATAATAATAAAATTATTTTTTTAAATGAGACATTGATTGAATTTATATAAATAAATTATATTTTCTTATTAATTTAAAGGGGGGTAAATATATAAAATAAATTAATAGATTTAATTAAGATTTAGAAGGAGATAAAACTATAATTAAAGCAGCAATATATATAATTAATAATCTTATTTCATTTAATAAAGAAGTATCTATTAATATAGGAGCAAAAATTAAGAAAATTAAAGAAAGTAAAGATAAAGTAATATAAATAGAATAAGTAGTAACAACTCCAGTATCTAACTTACTAATATTTTTTCCAGTATTAGTTAATGTGTGAGATAATCCATAAGGTCCAACCATTTCTATTATACCTCTATCTAAAATTTTAGAAATAATATAACCTAATATTAATCCTTTATTAATAATATAATTATTATAAATTATATCAAAAAAATATTTACCATTAAAGAAAGTATAAATTTTTTGTCCAATAAAATTATTAGTTAAATCAATAACAAATATAGGACTAACATGATATAAAAATATAGCTAAACTAGCACCAAATAATGATAATAAAGCTGGTAATAATTTTATTATTAAAGGTAAACTAAATTCAGCTTCAATTAAAGAAATATTATTAGGTTTTATGTATATAGCATTACTAAAGAAATCACTAGCCATACCTACAAATAAATCAGAAAATATAAATCCAAAAAATATACTAAATAAAGCTAATAAAAATAATGGTATAATTACTTTATTATTTGCTTCATGAGTATTTAAATAAGATTGTTTAGGTCCATTTGGTACAGTTAAGAAAACAAAACATATTAATCTAAATGAATAAAATGCAGTTAAACCAGCTGTTATACTTCCTAAAATGAAAGCATATGTCCCACTAAAACTATATTGACCGTAAGCTAATTCTATTATTAAATCTTTACTATAAAATCCTGTTAATCATGGAGTAGCTAATAATGATAATGATCCTACTAACATAGTTGTATAAGTAAAAGGTAAAAATCTAATTAAACCTCCTAATCTTCTTATATCTTGTTGATCTGAAAAACTATGAATTACAGCTCCAGCTCCTAAAAATAATAAAGCTTTAAAGAAAGCATGATTTACTACATGCATTAAAGCTACATTATATTGACTTAAACCAACTGCCATTACCATATATCCTAATTGACTAATCGTTGAAAATGCAATTATTCTTTTTAGATCATTTTGAACTAAACCACAAGTAGCAGCAAAGAAAGCAGTAGTAGCACCAGTTAAAGTTATTATTAATAAAGCTGTACTACTATATTCTAATAAAGGAGAAGATCGTAATAATAAATATAATCCAGCAGTAACTAGAGTAGCTGCATGAATTAAAGCTGATACAGGTGTAGGACCTTCCATACTTCCAGGTAATCAAGAATGTAAAGGTATTTGAGCTGATTTAGCCATAGCTCCTGTTAATAATAATAATCCTATTATAGTTATAGCTGTTTCATTCATAAAGGGTACTATACTAAATATTGTAGCATAATCTAAAGATCCAAATAAAGCAAATAATGCAAAATATCCTATACTTAAACCCATATCTCCTACTCTATTCATAGTTAAAGCTAATATGGCTGCTTTATTTGCTTGTATTCTAGTAAATCAGAAATTAATTAGTAAATAAGAAACAATTCCAATACCTTCTCAACCAACAAACATTACAAAAAAATTAGCTCCTGATACTAAAACTAACATAAAAAAAGTAAATAAAGATAAATAAGAGAAAAATCTTTGATTATGAGGATCTTCTGCCATATAATCTGTTGAAAATATATGAATTAATGAAGATATATATAATACAGGAATAAACATAGATACTGTTAATTGATCAAATAAAAATTCTCATGATATTATCATATATTCTGAATCTATTCAATTAAATAAATTAACAATAACTGGACTTGAACTTAATCCTACCTCATAAAAAGCAATAGTTGCTAATATACTAGATAAAATTAAACAAGTACAAGTTATTATATGAGATCCAGTTACTCCTATTTTTCTACCTAAAAATCCTGAGATAAATGAACCTAATAAAGGTAAAATTAATATTGTTAAATACATTAAGTTTCTTGTCTTATTAAAATATTTCCTTTAATTCTATAAACTGCTACAATAATACTTAAACCTATTACTGATTCAGCTCCTGCTAATGATATTATAAATATACTAAATATTTGTCCTATTCCATCATTGAAACTAAAACTTGATAATAATAATAACATAGTTACTGCTAATAACATTATCTCTATAGCAATTATCATTAATATTATGTTTTTTCGGTTTAATATAAAACCTAAGATTCCTATTAAAAATAAAAATAATGATAAATTCATAATATTATCGTAAAATAAACCCTTTGGGACTTGTATTAAATGTCTAATATTTATTTTATTAAATATTACTTGCTAATTACAAAATATAATTTATTTTGTTTAGCGGGATATTTTATTTTTATTTTATTAAAATAAAAATAAAATAAAATATAAATTTTGGGGTTAAATAAATAAATTCATTATAAATAATATTTTTATTTTAATATTATTTTTATTAATAAATTAATTACCACCTCAATAATAAACAGCTATAAATAAAAATAATCAAACTACATCTACAAAATGTCAATAAAGAATTGCAGCTTCATGTCCTTGATGATGTGTATCAGTTAAATGATAATTAATTATTCTAATAAAACCTACTAAAATAAATAATGTACCTATAATAACATGTAATCCATGTAAACCAGTTGAGGCATAAAATACTGTACCATAAACTGAATCACTCATTGTAAAACTAGATTCAGAATATTCATAATATTGTAAAGCAGTAAATATAATAGCAAATATTATTGTTAATAATGTACCTAAAATAGCTCCTTTTCTATCTCCTTGTATTAAAGCATGATGACCATAAGTTACAAAAGCACCAGAAGATAATAATAATATAGTATTTAATAATGGTATTGCAAAAGGATCTAATGGAGTTATACCTTGTGGAGGTCATACTCCTCCTATTTCTATAGTAGGAGATAAACTAGAATGGAAAAAAGCTCAAAATACACTTAAAAAGGCAAATATTTCACTAATAATAAATAATACTACTCCTATACTTAAACCTTTTTGAACTTGTATAGTATGATGTCCTAAATAAGTTCCTTCTGTGATTATATCTCTAAATCATAATATCATACCAAAAACTGTTAAAAAAAACCCTAAACTGATTAATTGTCCTCCATGATTAAAACCTTGCATATACATAACTGCACCTAAAGTTAAACTTAATAATGAAAAACTAACTAGTATAGGTCAAGGTGATGGTTCTACTAAATGATAAGGAAAAGATTGAAATTGATTTCTATGTATTTTATTCATTATATTTTCTTTTTTGTTTTTATCTTTTAATTTTTATCTACTAAAGTGTAACTTATTAATCTAATTCTTTTATAAGATTTTCATAAATTTATTAAATTAATAAATTTTAATTATATCTTAAAACAAGATATATTTAGTTACTTAGAATATATATAAAATTAAAGTAAAATATATAACTTTAATTTCTTTTAATTTTAAGTTTAAATATTAAAATTTAAATTAAAAAACTTAAATTATTATAAATATATAATATAATTATATTTATGTTTACCTAATTTTAAATTGAATTAATATGAATGTTTTATGATAAATTTATAAATTATAATTAAATTAAATAAAATTAAAATTGAGATTAATTAATTATTAATAATATGTCCAGTTTTAATAGTAATACTAAATACACCTCTTTTATTTTTATTAATAAATCTATTTATATTAATTAATTCAGCTCTAGTTCTAGTTAAACTACCTTTTTGAATTACTTTAGATTTAACTCTTCTTTGTATTTTTTGTGTTAAAACTCTACCTGCTAATTTTAAATAAATTCCAGATAAAAAAGAAGGTATTTTATTATTAAATCTTTTTTTATTAAATTTAATTTTACTTACTTTAAATAATTTCATATGAATATATCTAAATTTAATAAAATTACTTAATATTCCAATTAGATTAGCTAATATATTACTTTCATTTTGAGGAGAATATATTCTAATTAATTCTAATTCTACAGGTTTATTAAATAATTTACTTAATAATTTAACTAAATTTTCTAAATTATTATAATGTAAAATCAAAAATTTAGAATGTAAATTACTTTTAGTATATATTTTTCTTAAAGGTTTTCAATAATAAAATAATGTAATTTTTATTAAATTAGAATTATTTGAAATTATAGGTTTACTTATAATACTTGACATATTAAGAAAAGCCGATTTACATATTATATATAAATTATTTAAATTTTTATTAATTTTTTTATAAGATTTATTAGTAAATGTATAAATATTATTACTTATATTTGCTAATTTAGAATTAAATGGACTAATTAATTTTATATATTGTTGATCATTCATAAATATTAATTGTGATTTATTTAAATTTATATTAGTTATTTTTTTATTGATAGAATTTAAATTTTCTGAATTTAAGATATTTAAATCATATTGATTTTTATCTAAGAAATTTATTTGAGATTTATTAGATTCAATTATATTATCACTTATTTTTATTATTCTTTTTGATATCTTAATAGCTTTTTTACTACTAAAAGATTTATTATTCTCTAATTCTATATTCTTAAATTTTTTAATAATATTTTCTATTGTCATATCAATTATTTCTTCATTCATAGATTTTTTTAAAAAAGGTAAACCATAAATTTGACTTAATTTTATATTTGTGTTAGTATTGTTTTTCATTTTTAATTTTTGTTTGTTTGTTTTGTTTTTTATAGGATTATGTGACAAAGCTAAATTTAATTTAGAGATTTATAATTGAAAAGTTTATTTATTATAAATCTATTCAGATAAATAATTGATTATTTATAATTAAATAATTAATTATCTCCTAGTTTTATTTGTTATTTTATTTTATTTTTGTTAAACAACAAAAATAAAATATTGTATAATAAATTATATTATTATTTATTTTTAATATTAAATTTTTAAAGGGGGAATTTTAATAAATTAATTATTTAATTAATTATATATTAATCAAGAATTGAATTATTATAAAAAATTAATTATATTTAAAAAGTAATATATATTAATTTATATAATATTACTTTTTAAATTATTATAACTATTAAGAATATAATAATAAGAAAGCAATCATTAAAGAGAATAACCCTGTAGCTTCAGCTAAAGCGAATCCTAAGATTGCAAAACTGAATAATTGACCTCTAATTTGAGGATTTCTAGCTGTTGAAGCAATTAATGAAGAGAAAATTAAACCAATTCCTGCTCCTGCTCCAATTAAACCTGAACAAGCTAAACCTGCACCAATGTATTTTGCTGCTGCTAACATTTTTGTTTATATTAATTTTTTAATAGCGTCTAAAATATATTATAAATATAATAACATACACTTTTACTTAAATAAAAATATTTTTACTTTTTTTGTTTGTTTTAATATATTTTATTTATTTATATTAAAGAAAATAATATTAGTTTTATATACGAATAATCAGATTCGAACTGATTACATCTACTTGGAAGGTAGAGGTTATACCAATTTAACTATACTCGTTTTATTTTCATTATAATTTAATTTTAAACTAATTCTTTTATATTATCTAATTATTTTTGTTTTAAAAGGGGTAATCTTGAAACAAAAATAAAACAAATTAAACAATATTATGTTTAATGTTTATAATTAATTTTATAAATTCAAGAAATAGTAATCAAACACAAAACAAAACAAAATAAAAAAAAAAAAATTAATTTTGTTTGTTTGTTTTTGTTTTGTAATTAAAATTATAAAATAAGGAATGAGAGTCTACTCTCATAAAGGGGTATCCTTTTTTAACAGCCTTCATGGCTTTATACCCTACTAATTAAAACTATAATAAATAAAAATAATATATAAAAATACGAAAAATGTAAATAATTTAAAGCTTTCACAATAAATTCGTTATTATTAATAAAATATTGTATCATTTTCTTTTTTGTTTGGTTTAATAAAAAGAAGAGTCAGTAAAAACTTTAATTAATCCTCTAAATTAATTCCCTTAAAATTATTATTATTAATTTTTGTTTTTGTGTTTTGTTTTTTTTGTTTTGTTTTGTGTTTTGTGTTTTAATTTTATAAGAAAATTAATTATTATAATCTAAGTTTGATTTTTAAGTTTATTTGTTTCTATAAAAAATAGTAATTAAATTACTGTTAGAATAAAATATTAATAAAGATATATAAAGTATGAATATTTTTGTATTTAGATTAATGTATTTTTTTAATAAATATAATTAATTTAATAAGATTTATAAATTTTATTAATACAAAAATGTAAAATATACTAAAAAAAATAAAATATAATAAATATGAGATATTAAAAACTAAATATTCAAAATTATTAAAGATATTAAGAAATAATTCATCAGATTCTAAAGCACAATGAATATTAACAACATTAATATTAGTTGGAGCATCTCCACTTATTACTGTAGTATTATTTTCCATATTTGTCATTTTAGAAGTTTTATAATGTTTATGATGAAAAGGTACCATATCTTTAAGAAATAATATATGATCTTCAACTTTTTCAACTGTTAATAAAACATAATTTTTAAAATTAGAATCTTCAGGTGATGTATAAGAATCTTGGTGAACTGTTAAATCTAAAGTAGGACCTACTTCTAAACCAAAATGAAAATAAAATGTAGGTTCAATTGGTGAAATTTTTAAATAAATACTAGATAATTTAACACCTACAGCATAAGCTATTATTTCTCCATAATTTTCTACTAATGAATTTAAACCTTTTATATAAATATTATTATATAAAATTAAATATTCTGTATTATCCATATAAATTATATTATTCATTAAATAAATATAAATCAAATAATATATTAACATACTTATTAATATTATCTTAAATATATATGATTTAGAATTAATAATATTATTATTTTCTAATATTATTTTATATAATATTTTTTTATAATTGATTTTTATTAATTTTTTATTTATAAAATTTAATCTATTTATATTATTAATTTTCATTTAAATTAATTTATGTTTTTTTCTAAAATTAGTATTAAAAATTATTTTTAAATAAATAATTTTTAATAACGAAGACAATTATTTAAATAATTTATGTTTTTTTTTTTAATTAGACTAATATTATTATTAGTAAAAATTTATTTAACTTAATTAAATTATTATTTAAAATAAATTTTTATAAAAATTTATATTTTTTCTTTATTTAATTCAAGTATTTTTAATATTATTAAGTCATTTAAATTTATTATTAATTTATTAAACGAGATCTTCCAGATTCGAACTGGGACCCTTCTAAATGACAATTAGAAACTCTACCAATTAAGCTAAAATCCCTTAAATATCTTTAAACAAGAGCAAGGTGACTTGAACACCTACCGATGATTTTGAAGATCGTCATACTAACCATTTATACTATACTCTTTTATTTTTATATTTCTTTTAAATTATTGTTTTATGTTAAAAAGGGGATAATAAATTTAACTTAAATAATAATATATTTAAATATTATAAAGTAAAGAAGAGATAGAAAAATGTAAACTATCTAATATCACATTAGGGAAAATACCTAATAAAACAGTAGGTAATAATAAAGTTATTAATAAAATAAATTCTCTTCTAGAAATATCTTTAATTGGTTTTAAATGAGGAGAATAAATCCCATAAGAGATTCTATTATATAAATAAATAGAATAAATAGCAGATAATACTATACCAGTAGCACCTAAAGCTGCTATTAATGGACTTCTTTCTCAAATACCAATTAAAGATAATTGTTCACCTAAGAAATTTAAAGTTAATGGTATACCTGTATTACTTAATGTAAAAATTAGAAATAATATAGTAAATACAGGCATATAAGTAACTAATCCTCTTACATAATGAATAATTCTAGTACCTGTTCTATCATAAATTATACCTCCAACACAAATAAATAAAGCAGGAGAAACAAATCCATGAGCTAAAGCTAATAATATTGCACCTTCAATACCTTGAATTGTATTAGAAAATAAACCTAATATAACAACACTCATATGTGCAATACTTGAATAAGCAATTAAAGCTTTAGTATCTTGTTGAATAATTGTAGCTAATGAAGCATAAATTAAAGTTATAATAGCAATAGTTTGAATTAATGGAGAAAAATAATTAGTAGCATCAGGTAAAAAATTTATTAAAACTCGTAAATAACCATAAGTAGCAAATTTTAATATAGTAGCAGCTAATAATATTGATCCTGCTAAAGGACTATCAGCATGAGCTCTATATAATCAACCTGTTAAAGGTCATAATGGTGTTTTTACTGCAAAAGCTAAAAAAAATCCTAATCATAATATTTTTTGACTATCTAAATTAATTTCTGATAAAGAGATTATTTGAAAATCAGTAGAACCTACATAACTATATATTTGAAGTATAGCTAATAACATAAATAAAGATCCTGCTAAAGTATATAAAAATAATAATAAAGCTGATCTTATTCTAGCTTCACCTGATCCATATACTATAATTATTAAAAATAAAATAGGTAATACACTTTCAAAAAATATATAAAATAAAATTAAATCTAATACTATAAATACTCCTATTTGTAATGTTTCTAATAATAAAAAAGATATTAAAAAATATTTTAAATTATTATTTATATTATTATAATTAGATAATATAGCTATAGGACTTATAAAAGTTGTTAATAATACAAAAAATAAAGATATACCATCTATACCTATATTTAAATGACAATAACTTAAATCTATAAATTCATATACAAATTGATATTGATTAGTACTTGAATCAAATTCTAATCATATATATATTGATATTATAAAATTTATTAACATAGTTATTAAAGTTATTCTTTTCATTCTTATTTTATTTTCTATTGAATTTTCTGGTATTGTTAATAATAATAAACTACCTATTATAGGTATTAATAATAATAAACTAAGCATTTTTATTTTATTTTTATTTCGAAAATTTTCTACTTAAGTGTCTATTTAAAAATTTAAATAGAATTATTTATTAATCTAAATTAACTTATTTATTTAAATATATTAATATTAATAATAATAAAATAAATTAATCCATTTAATTTATTTTAAAACAAATTATAATAAATTTATTGAGATAAAATATTATTATTTTGTTTTGTTTTGTTTGTTTGTTTTTGTTTTTTTATATATTTATAATGTATTATATAGTAAAGATTAAACAATTTAATTGACGGACACTGTGAGATTTGAACTCACGACTTTATTCAAGTACTCGTTTTCAAAACGAGCGCCTTAAACCAGACTCGACCAAGTACCCTAATAAAATTAAATAAGACCGAAGGGATTTGAACCCTTATAATATCCATTATGAGCGAACTGCATTACCAATTATGCTACAGTCTTTAATTTATTAAATAATTCTTTTAATTTTTAAATTTATTATTAATTAATATCAGTAAAGGGGGAAATATATATAAAAATAATTAGTTTTAAGTTAATTAAATATAACTTAATATAAATCTAATTTAACAATTTAAGATTGTACAGGTAACATTTTGAAAGCATGGAATGGGATAGGACTTTGTAAAGTTCATTCTAATGTTGAAGCTGTTTCTGTTTCATTTTTAAATTGTTCTGTTGATGTAAAATAAGAAGGTATATTTCAAGGATTAGTATTAACTGATTTTCCATTAGCAAATATATCATAGATAATATAACCAAATAATACTGTAGCCATAATTGAAATTAAAGATCCAAAACTTGAAATTTTATTTCAACCACTAAAGGCATCAGGATAATCTGGAATTCTTCTAGGCATACCCGCTAAACCTAAAAAATGTTGAGGAAAGAAAGTTGTATTTACCCCTACAAATAAAGTTCAAAAATGAATTTTTCCTAATAATTCATTATATGATTTACCTATTATTTTAGGTGCTCAGAAATAAAATCCTGCAAATATTGCAAATACTGCACCCATAGATAATACATAATGGAAATGAGCTACTACATAATAAGTCTATTTAGAATTATATTATGTTTAAATATTTATAATATTTTTTACTCATTTTACAATGAGGATCGGACTATATCTTATCTAATTATTAAACTTAATTAACGTTCGATTACCACGTATAGTCTCTACGGATCCTACTTCTATAAATAATTATTATTTATAGTTTGGTTTCCACGGTATTGACTTTAAAATTTATAGCCTGGAAATTGCAATATTTCCATTTTAAAGGTTTCACCGTTAGCAATATATTTTTTTTAATTTATATTACCGATAAAATTTTTTTAATTTAAAAGGGAAAATGTAAACAAAACAACATTTAATAATAAATTAAAATTTTGTCTTGTTTACTCTTTTAATAAATTCTTTATTTAAAAAGGGGTTAAATAAATTTAATAAATATTACTATAGAAATATCACAAAAAAATTAATAATTAATTCAATTTGTAGTTAATTCATAAAATATTACAATAGAGAGATGGCAAAAAGGAATAAGTCATTAATTCAATTTGTAGCTAAGTCTTCTTTTGAAAATCAAGATATAAATTCCATAACTTCTTCCTCAGAAATCGAATGTTCCTCCATTTCTCTAGAATATAAGCTAGTGAACTCAAAAAGTTTTAATTCCTCAATAGGACAAACATCAAAATCAACATTAGGCATAAAAAATAAATCTGGATCATTTAATATACTTTCAGTATCCGATGTACTATCACTATCACTATGAAATGAACTTTCATAATCAAAATCTGAATCAGATGTTGAATTATTGTCACTTATTAAATCTTCTACATTTTCCTTAGAAATCGATACCATATTTTCATTAAAAATAGTTTCCATTTCTTCATAAGTGAAAGGTTCCATATTTTTAGTTGGTGGTTGAAAATAGTTATTTTTTTTAATTAAATAGTAGATACTATAACCTAGAAAAAAACCACAACAGATTAAAATTTTATATTCAGATAAATTATTATCTGATAAGATTAAGTTTAGAATTATCATTATTTTGTGTTTTGTTTTTGCTTAAATTTATTATATACTAAAGTGTAACTTGTTAATTTAATTCTTTTATGAGATTTTCATAAATTTATTAAATTAATAAATTTTAATTATATCTTAAAACAAGATATATTTAGTTACTTAGAATATATATAAAATTAAAGTAAGATATACAACTTTAATTTCTTTTATACCGTTTATTTATTTGTTTGTTTTTTATTTTTAATTGAATATGTGATTTAAATTATAATTTACTAGAATTGAATTAGAAATATAAACTTCGTTAAAGTTAATATTTAAAACCATTAAATATAAAATCCTTATTATATAAATTAAATAGGTAATATATATAAATATATAAACTAACAAATCTGTTTAATTTATAAGATAAAAAGTGTATATTTTTTTTACTAAAATAAAGTATAAATAAAATTATATATAAAGATAAGCAAATCTCAAACATTAGAAATTTTATTCTAATCTTTCTATTAATATTAACAAATTTATGATGTTTGTTTTGTTTTTGATATTATATTCCTATACAAATAATATAGTGTAATAAATTTTGATTTGATTTATTTTTCCCTTATAAATTAAAATTTATTTTATCACAGTGGTAAGACAACATGACACTTATTTAAAAAGATCTCTAAATTTAGTAAATGAAAGTATTTTTTCTCCTAATAAAGGATAGTTAATGCAATGATTAATAATTTTTATTAAAATTAATTTTCTATAAATTTCAATAAATCAAAATTTATTATTTATTTTTCTAATTTTATTTTTAATATCAAAATGATTTTTAATTGCTTCTAAAATATATTTATCGTTATTTTGCTTAATAGAAAATGAATGATTATTAGATTTATCTCTAATTAAGAAACAACCTTCTGCTTCAATAAATCCAGATAATCAAGCATTAAAATAATTATTATTAATTTTAACTATATCTAGATTAGGATTAAGATATTTTTTATTTCTAACATTTAAATATCATACAACATTATTTTGTTGAAAACATTCTAACATAAATGCTAATTGAGCTCTTAATCTAGAAGTTAAAGGAGGATAAGAAATAAATATTTCAATTATTTTTTTAATTTGTTTTCTATCGTTTACAACTCAAATAATAAATTTATTATCTCCAATTACTTTCACATTTCCTCCAATGTGATATTTTATTAAATTTAACATTGATAAATTTTCAATATAATATTTTAATTTAATAACTAATCTGTATTGAAGATTTTTATGTCTTCAATGATTAACTTGAATACTTCCTTTACCATCCATTAAACCTACTCAAAATTTATGGATATAATGAGAATCTTTTTTAATTCTATCATGTAAAGCTAAATCTAAAGAAGCATTAGCTAGAACTACACCAGTTACACCTCCAATTGTGAATAAAGCTAAAAATCCTAATGTGAATATTAAAGGTGTTGTTAATCTTAAACTACCACCATATAAAGTAGCAATTCAAGAGAATATTTTAATACCCGTAGGAACAGCAATTACCATTGTAGCAGCAGTGAAATAAGCTCTTGTCAAAAGCGAGTGGACTCTATCTTCATCCTAAAATTATTATAAATCATTAGTTATAATTTTAGGAGTTGGGCGTATTAGTCTCTGAGGATCCTTTTTTATGTTTTATTTTTAATCCTTTTATAGTTAAATGTTCTTTTCTTTGAATTATTCGATAAGTGTTTCTTCATTTTAAATAATTAACTCATTTTGAAGAGATTAATTGAAAATGATCAAAATAGTTTATTACCGATTTAGCAGATTTAAATGATATAGAATTATAATAAAATAATTCTTCTGATTTTAAATAATAAATCTGACCTCCAAATGTTTGTTTTATTAATTTTAATAACTCAATATTCTTTTGTTTTATTTTAAATTCTAATTGTACATTAATTTTTGAATTATGAGTATTACTATTTGCTAAATTAATAACAAACAAACCATTAGCATCAGTAAATCCTGTTAGCCAATAATTTGATAGTAAATCAAAATTTGTTGGTGGCAGAATAACAATATTTAATTTTTTATTTCATTGATGTTTAAAAAGTTGATTTATTTTATCTTTAAATAAAAACTTACCATTAATTAAGCTTAAAACTTTTTTAAGACCTTCAGAATGTTTTAAAACATATCTAACTGACCTTTTGTGTTTTAATTTTAAAACGGAACCGTAACCAATTTGTTTTTTAATAAAATAAGCTAAAAAAGTATCATTTTCATGAAAATCTATTTCAAATCGATGCTCACCAAAATAACCATTACCTTCAATTAAACCCGTTAAATAATAACCTAATTTTTCATTGGTATTAGGTTTTACATGAGTAAAGATATGATCAGATATAGTTTCTAACTCATTATATACTTTTGTGGCTTTGCCACTATATTCTTTTATATTATTATATTCTATTTCTTTTGTAATAATAGACTTATTAGATAAAGAAAAATATTTATGATTAGAAAATTCATTATTAAATTTAGTGTTATTCTCTCATACTTTTCTTGAAGAGTTAATAGGAGAAAATGGAGATAAACCATCTATTTTAAATATAAAGTATAAATCTTCATTTAAAGATATTGGTTTTATCTTAGTATTTTTAATAGAAATATCTTTTTTACTAATCATATTTATATGATTAGTTACATTTATAAACATATTTCGTAAAAAAAAATTTAATTCTTTTAATTGATTACTATGTTTATCTAAAATAATAGAAGAATCTAAATTATAGTTACAGATTAAGTTAAATTTACTATAAAGACTTAATATTAACATATCTTGCATATTAATGTTCAAATTATTTGATGTAGATTTCAAGAATTCCTTAAGATAAATTAGAATATTTTTAATTAAGTTTGATTTATCAATCTTATTATTATTTAAAGGATTTCCTACAAAGAAATATAATTCTAAATCTAAATTTTCTATTTTTAAATTCTCATTTAATGATGTTTTAGAATCTAATTTTATTATTTTTTCTAATAACTTATGTAATAATATAACACTAAATTGAGTCATGAAAAATTCATTAAAACTTGTAATCTTTGGTCTATTATCTCTAAATTTAGCTCTATTTTCAATAGTGTATTTACTTAAAGCAGATAATTTACCTAAATTAATAGGTTCAGAAACATAATTATCAGAATTTGAACCATCTGAATTATCATTAGAATTCATTGAAAAATATTTATAAAAATAACTAAATAATCTTAATCCTGTATTATTAAGTGTATTTTTTATAAAAATTAAATATATATAAAAAAAGTTTCCTGCTGATTGCTTGTTTTCCTTAATTAAACTAAAAATTTCATTTATTTTACTTAAATAAGGCTCTATGTTTAGAGATTGGATTTTTCCGAACAGTACAAAGCTGAGTGGACCAATAAAATAATCAAGTTTTCCAGCATATAGCCCAATACTAATTAGTAATGTTACCATTACCTTAGACACAAGAGTATCTACATCTAAACCTACACTAAACATATGATGAGATCATACTAAAAATCCTAATATTCCAATAGAAAACATAGCATACACCATACCTAGATAACCAAAGATAGGTTTACCTGAGAATGCTGAAATTACTTGACTAATTATACCAAAACCAGGTATAATTAAAATATAAACCTCAGGATGTCCAAAAAATCCATTTCTTCAAATTTAATTTCACATCAGTAATTACTAATGATCTCTTATTAAATCCAGGTACCAGTAATTTAATAATTCTGGGCTTGTGCATAAAAATATATATGGAAGAAACCGACTGTACATTAAGCAGCATTTCAGCTACCTACCAGTGAGCCAGTCTGTAGCGGTCTCTTAAACAACCGACGGTCTTTAAACGAGATATTTTATTAACCGTTAACACTAGTATCGCTAATGTTTATACTAACTTTTCCTTATATCTATAACTATTGTTTATATAGCTTAACTAATATTATTAGAGAACATTTTATAAAAAAAATTTTATTTAATATCTTAATTTGATACAAATATTCTGAAATTACTGATAAAAACGTATAATTAAGGCAAAATTTTATCTCTTCACACACTATCTTTGGAAACGAATAGAATTATTTCTTTACCTATTCCTTCTTATTATAGTTTAAATTAATATTTACCTAAGTCAATTAAGATCAGTATATCAAATTAACTTGTATGTTTTTTGTGTTTTAATAAATTGTTATAGATATATATAATAATATTTATACAATTATATATACATTATATTTAAGAGTTGCAAGTAGTAATAACTAAACATTAACTAAATCTAAGGTATATTCATTATTGAATATTTGCTCTTTCAGATCTTATAGCTTTTTACATCTGTCCTTAGAGCTTCGTAATTTGCACATTAAACCTTGACTTTTTTTCCCTAATATATTATTCGAATTTATTTATCAATCTAGCTTTTTCAATCATTTCTAATCTTTTTACCGGATCTAAATGATATTTTTTTAACAAATCAATATGCATTTGTTTTCATAAATTATAAGAAATAAATTTTTTAGAGCATAAATGGTGAGTATCAAAATAAGGAAAAACATTTTTACAATTTGATACTCCTCCTATTCTATACTCATTTACATTGAAAACGGAATGTTTTGATACTGTTCCTCCGTTAAATAATATACAAAGATGTTGTAAAACTTCAATATTTTCTTCTCCTTTTTGAGCTATATTGAAATTGAAACTAAACCCTTTATCTTTATTTATAGAACAAGTAAAACAACCTTCTCCGTCTGTAAATCCAGCTAATCAACTATCGTTTAAATTAGGTAAGATAGAACTATGTTTAAAGTTAATAGGATTTATTTTAATTCTACCTTTTTTTATTCAAGAATTAAACCCATTAACAAAATTTTCAAATCTTACTTTTTTACTAGGTAATACAATATTACCATTAAACAAATGAATAATTAACTCTATTTCTTTTTTACTTTGTACAACATATCTGCTAGTATTTGCTGATTGTGCTATCAGTTTACCAAAACCTAAAGTTTCTTGTATAAATTTTAATACTTTAATATCTACATTACTTTGTATTATAACAAAAACTAGATCACCTCTATTATTTATTATAAAGGAACCTTCACCTTCTGTAAATCCTACTAATCAAATTAAAAATTTATTTGAAGGTGGTATACCATTAGGTAGATATTGTTTTAATTTGTAAGAATATCTTGAAAAATCAAATTTATCTTTTGAAGTACTATAATTAACTTTAGAATCTAATATGAATTTATTAGATTTGTTAAATGATAATGCTGTTATTGATAATGTAAATTCTCTAATAGCTATATCTTTTGAGAAAAGATGTTGGAATAATATAGGATCTCCACCTCCAGCTGGATCATAAAAACTAGTATTAAAATTTCTATCTGTTAATAACATAGTTATACCACCAGCTAAAACAGGTAAAGCTAATAATAATAAAATAGCAGTAACAAAAATACTTCAAACAAATAATGATAATTTGTGTAAACTCATACCATTAGTTCTCATATTTAATACTGTAGTAATAAAATTAATAGCTCCTAATAATGAAGATATTCCTGTTAAATGTAAACTAAAAATAGCTAAATCAACTGAACCACCTGAATGAGATTGTATTCCTGATAATGGTGGATAAATTGTTCATCCTGTACCTGCTCCATTTTCTACTAATGCACTAAGTAATAATAATATTAATGAAGGAGGTAATAATCAAAAACTTATATTATTTAATCTTGGAAATGCCATATCTGGAGCTCCTATATGAATAGGTAAAAAATAATTACCAAAACCTCCAATTAATGCCGGCATAACCATAAAAAATAACATTAATAGTCCATGAGCAGTTATAATTACATTAAATAATTGATGATCTCCTTGAAGAAATTGAACACCTGGTGAAGATAATTCTAATCGGATTAAAACTGAAAATCCTGTAGCTATCATACCTGCAAAGATTGCAAATACTAAGTAAAGAGTTCCAATTTCTTTAGCATTGGTTGAATATAATCGTCAATCCATGCAACCATCTTCATTTTTCATATTTACTCCTCTATTTTTGATTTAACTCTAACAAAAATTTCAAAAAACAAATATTTTTTTTGTTTAATTTTACGAAATAGAGGTGATTCGAACACCTAAGGGATTAACCCGAACAATTAGCAATCGTTTTAACTTTCCAATGTAAACTATTCCTTATCTTTTATTAAATTTGTTTTAATTTATTTTAATTTATTTAATAATAATATTATTTTTTGTGTTTTGTGTTTGTTTTAGGGGTCAATTTACATTAATCTAGAATGTTTTTATAAATATTCATTTAATATTTATCTTATCTAAATACTAATTAATACCTTTTTTCTATATTCTTATTATAATTCTACAAATTTGTAGTTATTTTATAATAATTTTTAAAGTCTTATAAAATCAAATTTATTTTATATTTAAGATATTTATCTCATTAAGAATTAATTTAATAAATGATCTATTATAAACATCAATTAATTATAAAAATAATTAATGTAAATAAATGGCATCTTTTATATAAGATATTACTAATAATACAAATACATAAGCTTGAATTGTTGAAACAGCTACTTCTAATACACATAATGCTATAAAGAATGCAAATGGAATTAAAGTTAATATAGCTATTATAAAACTACTATTAAACATTTGATATAAGAAAGTAGATAATATTTTTAATAAAGAATGACCAGCTACCATATTAGCAAATAATCTTATACCTAAAGATAAAGCTCTAGCTAAATAAGATACAATTTCAATTAAAACTAATAATGGAACTAAAGCTAAAGGAGTACCTGATGGAACAAAATATGAGAAAAAATGTAATTTATGAATATATAATCCTAATATAGTTACACCTGTTAATATAGTGAATGATAATCCAATTGTTACTATTACAGAGGTTGTAATTGTGTATGAATAAGGTATATTACCTATTAAATTACTTATTAATATAAAGAAAAATAATGAATAAATAAAAGGTAAATATATTTCTTTACCTAATTGTTCTCTTACCATTGTATTAATTGTTGTAAATATACTTTCTATTGCTATACTTCATTTTGATGGTAATATTTTATTTTCATTATTACTTATTATATGTAAACTTAATATTATAAATAATATTAATATAGAATATAAACCTAAATTACTTAAAGTTATATTTATATAACCAAATATTGGTGCTATTACACTTATTAAACTATTTACTTCAAATTGTTCTAATGGAGAATTTATGATTAAAGTTAAATTTTGTAACATTTTCATTTATTTTTTTTTTATTTACCTATAATTAGTATTAAATTTTATTTATAAATTTAATTACAATAAACTATTTTTAGAAATTATTTACCCCTCTAATAAACAAACAAAATTTAGAGGAATAAATAATTAATATAAAGTTAAAGAAAAAATTCTCTAACTTTCAAGTTATAAATAATACTAGAAATTATAGTCTTTATCAGATTCGAACTGACACTAACAACTTGAAGGGTTGCAGTACGACCATTATACTAAAAGACCTTATAAAATTAAATATTAAATATAAAATCTAATTAATATTTAATTATTAACTATGTACTTTTTTCTAACTCTTTTTAAAGAGAATTTACTCATATAATAAACTATTTAATATTAATTATAAATATAAATTTTATCTTATAAATTTAATTATTTTAAGATAAATAAAGTTTAATTTTTAATAATAAGACTTCAAATTCTGTTATAATTTATTAAAAAGACAGAATAGGAATCGAACCTTTCTACTAACTAATGAGATTAGTGTGCAAACCATTACACTAAACTGTCTAAATATAATTTATTAATTAGATTATATTGTACACTATTGTTATAAACACATACGAACAAAGAGACTTGAACTCTTAAGGAATTACTTCCACTCCTGCTTAAGAAGAGATTGTTTACCAATTTCAACATGTTCGCTATTTTTACTCTTTTATAGGAAGTAATATTCATTTAATATTTATATTTACTTTCTATCTGATAAATAAATTAAGTAATAATATATAATTATAATAAGAAATAATATAATTCTATCTAAATAATTAATATATTAAAAGGTGTTAATAGGAATCGAACCTATGAAAAAAGTATTAACAGTACTCCGCAATGACCTCTCTGCCATAACACCTAAATATGATAGGCACGATTCGAACATGCTATATATCTCCTACCCAAAAGGAGCGACTGACCAATTTGTCATCTATCATTCTATTTATTATTGAGCAGTAAAGGAATCGAACCTTTTACGGAGTTAACCAATTCTTTTACAGAGAATCACCATTACCAATCGGATCACCTGCCCTTTTAATTTATTAAAAAATTATATATTTATTTTAATAATATAATCTTTCTATTTTTAAATTTATTTTTTTTTTTTTAATTCTGAATTCTAAATATATTACTGTATATTAATATTAATTTCATTAAATTTTATTTTAAATTAAATTATATATTTAGAATCGAAAGCACCTGGACTTGAACCAGGACTTTCTCCTTAAAAGGGAGACACTCAACCACTCAAGTTCTGCTTCCTTATAAAATTAAATATTTACTGAGTTGACCAGATTTGAACTGATATTATTCATTACCAAAAAATGATGTTTTTCCAAATTAAACTACAACTCATATTATTTTGTGTTTTATTTGTTTAACTATTTTTGATATTATTTAAATAAATATAATTATATAGTTATAAATTTAATTCTGCCAAAAACTGGAATCGAACCAATATCAAAGTCTTACAAGGAATTCGTTTTACCAATTAAACTATTCCGGCTTAAAATATTATAATTGTTTTATTATTTAATTAATAAATTATATTAATTATTTGCCTCGAGAGAGAATTGAACTCACATTTCTATATCTTCAGAATAGCGCTTTGACCACTAAGCAATCGAGGCTTAGAATTATTATTTTTAATGTGTTATATTAAAAACAAATAAAAAATAATTTTATTTTGGAGAAAGATAGACTTGAACTATCATATTTGTAATGCAAATACAACTGATTACCAATTATCAGATTTCCCCTAATTTGATATTCTTTTATTTATATGCTTATTTATATCAATATTTCTTTCTTTTTAAAGAAATATTTAATCCTTAATTGTTTTAATTTAAAATTTTAATTCTTTTTAATAATTAAAAATAATATAAATTTAAAATATATAATTAATAGAAATTAATAAGGGGATAAATAGATAAAAATATAATTTTTATGATATAAAAATAAAGAAACAAAATAAATTATTTTTTAATTTGAGTAGTTTTAGCTATAGATATAGCTCCAGAACCAATTTCTAAAATAAATCCAATAGTCAACACTATAAAGAAAATTAAAGCTATACTAAAACCAAAAGTACTTACTTTATATAAAGTAACAGCTATAGGGAATAATAATAATATTTCTAAATCAAATATTAAAAATAACATAGCAACTATATAAAATTGAATTTGGAAATCAGTTCTATTTTGTTTTCTAATAGCTGAATATCCACATTCATAAGCTGATATTTTAGATTCATCTGGTCTATGAGTAGCAAATAAAAAATTTAAAAATAAAAACACTAAAGCTAATATAGGAACAAAAATAAATAACATTAATAAATTATTCATTAAAAATTAAATAAATATAAAGAAAGTATTGTTGTACTATTTAATAAAATTGATGGTTTAAGAACAAATAATAAAATAGATAATGTTAAAGTAGATATAATAAAACTATTAGTACTACTTATCTCTATTTCTGAATTAGAATTTAAATTATTTATTATTTTTAATTCTTTATCACTATATTCAGATATATTTTCTTCTTTTGTAAATAATATTTTAATAATTTTTAAATAATAAGAAGCACTTATTATACTTACTATTATAGCTATTATAGACATAAAATAATATCCATTTTGAATTGCTGAATATAATACAAATTGTTTAGAGAAAAATCCTATTAAAGGAGGTATTCCAGCCATACTAAATAAACAAATTGTTAAAGTTATTGATAATACAGGATTTAAGAAAAATTGACCTTTTAATTCTGAAATATAATTAATATCATTTTCTGTACCTGTTTCATCTTCAACCATTATACTTTGTATTAAATCTTTAAAAGAATTTTTTATAATATATCCAAATAATATTATAATTAAAAAAGTATTTAAATTTGTAATAGTATATTGTATAATATAAAAAATTAAAGCTTCTATAGATTGTTCAGAATTTATAGCTAAAGCTAATAAAATAAATCCAACATGTGATATAGTACTATAAGCTAATAATCTTTTTATTTTTGTTTGAGCTAAACCTAATATTGTACCTATTAATAAAGATAATAAAGAACTTATTAATAATAAATTTTTACTTCAAAAATAACTATTATTAAAACTTAAATTATTATTATTTAAAGGATTTAATTCTAATATTATATTAATATTTTCAATTAAATTAATATGAGTTTGTATTTCAAAAAAAATTAAAAAAATAGAAATTTTAGGCATAATTGTTAATCATGTTGTAATAATAGTAGCACTATCTGCATATACATCGGGTGCTCAATTATGTAAAGGTGCGGCTGCTATTTTAAATAATAATCCTATAAATATTAATATTAAACCTAAACTAAATCCTAATAATATATTATTATTATCTATTACTGATATCATACTATAAATTGAATCTAAATTAGTTAATCCTGTGAAAGAATATATTAATCCACAACCTAATAATATTATACAAGATGCTAAACTACCTAATAAAAAATATTTTAATCCTGCAGATATTGCTAATTCTGAATGTCTATATAAAGAAGCTAATATATATACTCCAAAAGATTGTAATTCTAAACTTAAATATAAAGTTATTAAATTTGAAGAAGAAATTAATAATAAAGAACCTAAAGTCGATATTAATACTATTATTGAATATTTTATTCTATAATTATTAATTGATAATATTTTATGACCTTCTTCATTAAAATCTAGATTATTATCTATAAATTTATGATTTATTAAAGGTCAAGCTATTAGTATAACAGAACCTGTTAACACTATAACTATATCAAATAATTGTGTAAATAAAGTAATTTGAAATAAACCACTATATATACCTATACCTGATCCAATTGACTGAATATAAAAAGCATTTAAAATTAATGCTCCAGTATAAAGTAATAATAGAGAAGATATTCTTAAATATAAATTTGGTGAAATATTTCTATTTATTGAAGGTAGGGCTATTGCCACTATAAAAATCATGATACTAATAAACATCATTACTTTATTTTATTTTATAAAAAAAACAAAAAAATTTTTTTATATTAATATTAAATATATTTATTTTGTAATTCATAATTAATTAAATTAAAACATATTTTATAAATTTTGTTTAATTATTTTTATTACATCCTATTGGATTTGAACCAATATACAATTGCTTCGAAGGCAAACGCTTTTCCAATTCAGCTAAAGATGTTACAGATTTTTAATTTGTATCAAACTTTAGATTATTATTTATTTATATAAATAATATAAAAAGGATATAATATTTTAATAATTTTTATAAACATATTTTAATTAATTAAATTATAAAAATAAATTTTATTAACCTTTTTTAACTAATTTTTATTTTAGAGAATTTATTTATATTTAAATTTGGTTTGCAATAATATTAAAATTTTATATTTTTTAATACGAGTAAAGAGATTTGAACTCTTACGATTATATAAATCATAAATTCCTAAGATTTACCCGGCTACCAAATTTCGGCATACTCGTAAATTAATAAATATTTATATAAATATTTATAATAATATGTTAAATCTATCAATTTAAATATAAATATTATTAATAATAAAGACTTTATAAAACAAAAACAAAAAATCTAATAATTAAAAATAAGAGATAGAGTAATCGAAACTCTGTCTGCATAGTGTAAATATGCTGTTAAACCACTCAACTAATCTCTTATTAATTCTTATTAAAAAGGGGGTAATATTTTTTTGTTTTATTTTCCAGCAGCACTTTCCAGTACGGCTACCTTGCTATGACTTTTGAGATGTTACTCAATTGAATTAATAAAAACTAATTAGTTTTACATAACCGTTATATTATTTTAATAAATAACTATTTAAATTTATAAATTATAAATTTAATATTAATTATTGTAAAGTTATAATAACATTCTTATTTCCATCAATATAAGCTTCTTCCCAGCGACAGACAGTTAGTTCATCACGGATGCTAATTTCACCGTTGCGCTTATTATCAACGATTACTCGAAATTCCTTCTTCATGTTCCCGAATTGCAGAGAACAATCCGTCTAAATTTATATATTAACTTTTTTTCATGATTAGCTCTTCCTACTTTCCAAATTTAATCTTTCTATAAAATTAAAAATAATGAATTTTATTAAATAAAATATTATTAAAAAATAAATAAATATATAATTCATTTTAGGAAAAGTTTTGCATCACTTTGTAAAAGTTTTTGTGGCACGTCTATAGCCCAGTTCATAAGGGCCATAAAGACTTGTCTTAGCCCCAAATGATACTCTATAAGAATCATTAATTGTTAAGTATATAATAAAAATATATTTTTTATTTATATTTTTTTTTTTAATTTTTAATTAACAATAGGGATTTCGTCCGTTAGCGGAATTAACCTCAGTTCTCACGATACGGACTGAAGACAGCCATGCAACACCTGTATTAAATGTTTCATTTATTATTTTAAATATATAATATTTTAAATATAAAACATTCCTTTATATTATTAAAATATATAAGTTTTTATTCAAGAACTGGTAAGGTTTTACGCGGATTATCGTATTAAATAACATGCTTCACTTCGTTTGCTCCGAAACCGACTAATTTTTTTGTTTTCAACTTTGCAGTTGTACTCACAAGGCGGAATGGTTATCGTGTTAACATTGATATTAATAATTTGTTTACTAATAACTACCATTCATCGTTGACAGAGAGGGGTATTTTGGGTATCTAATCCTATTTCCTATCCTCACCTTCGTTTCTGAGCGTCAATCATTATTGGAAAAAAGCTTTCGCCTTTAATATTCTACTTAGTATCTAAGGATATCAGACCTACTCTAAGCATTCTTTAATATATCCTCTATTTGATTCTAGCTTTTATTCTTAATTTATTAAAATAAATTAAATAAAATTAATTTTAAAGCCGCCTACAAACCCTTTACGCCTGATTAAGACGATTAACGTTTGTGTCTCTGGCCTTACCGAGTCTTCTGGCACCAGTTTTGGACGACACTTATAATAAGGTATTATCATTATTTTCCCTTATGTTATCAATTATTTTAATTGATTTCAGTTAGCTAGTTCACTCTTTCGAGCATTGACTAATATTCTTGACTGCTGGTAGTATAAAACTACTTGGGAGATTTCATCCCCAATGTGGCCATTTGTTCTCTCAAACATAGCTATTGATCGTCGGCTTGGTAGGCATTCACCCTACCAACTACCTAATCAAAATAAATAGTATTTTATAACAGAATAATTCCTTTAATATATATTTAATTTATATATTTATTTCCTATTTATGAAAATTATAAAGTAACTTATTTACTATTCTCACCTTTACACCTTATTATCTTATTATTATTATTGATAATAATGATTTGCATGTCTTAAACTACTGAACAACGTTCAATCGGAACCAAAATTAAATTCTTATAATTATTTAAACAATAAATAAATTTTATTTTTTTGTTTGTTATATTTTATATGCTTTTGCAATATTTTATATCTCTTTTAAGATTTTATATTTTTTTAAAACTATCCTTTATTTTATAATAAAACTTAAACAGAATTGAACTGTAAATTTAAAGTTATTACCATTAAATATTTATTTTATTAAAAAGGGGTAAATTAAAAAAAAAATAATTTAAAATATTATTTAATAAACTTTAAATATATTTATATAGAATAAATTAATTAAAAATTTAATAAAAAATTATATAATTATTTAATAAGGTGAAATATTAAATGCTATTAATATACTAGGTACTAAAATAATAAAAGCTACACAAACAGGTAATAAATTTAATCAACATAATTCAATTAAAGCATCATATCTCATTCTAGGTAAAGTAGCTCTAAATCATACAAAAATAAAACAGAATAAACATGTTTTTAATCCAAGTATTATAGATTGTAAATTTATTAAAGAATCGTTAATAAATAATTCAGGCATATGAAAACCTCCTAAAAATAAAATAGAAGTAATACAACTAAATAAAACTATTGAAGTATATTCAGCTAAGAAGAAGAAAATAAAAGGTGCACTAGAATGTTCAGTAAAAAAACCAGCTACTAATTCAGATTCAGCCTCTTGTAAATCAAAAGGTGTACGAGAAGTTTCAGCTAAAATAGAAATAAAATAAAATATAAATATTGGAAATAATGGTATAATATATCAAATAGCTTGTTGATTTTCAATTATAGTTGTAAAATTAAATGAACCAGTTAATAATATTATAATTAATATAGCAGAACTTAATATTAATTCATAACTAATCATAGCAGCAGTACTTCTTAAAGAACCTAAAAAAGCATAAGTAGAATTAGCTGATCAACCAGCAAATAATATACCATATACTCCTAATGAAGATAAAGCTACAGTATATAATATCCCTAATGAAAAATCAGATATACTTAAACCTTGTCCAAAAGGTATTATACCTCATCCTAATAAACTAAATATTAAAGAAAATACAGGCGCTAAATAAAATAATATTTTATTAGATTGAGAAGGTATAATTGTTTCTTTAACTATTAATTTAAGAGCATCACTAAAAGGTTGTAACAGACCATAATATCCTGTTGTATTAGGACCTACTCTTCTTTGATGAGCAGCTAATTGTTTTCTTTCTATCATAGTCATAAAGGCTACAGATAATAATATAGGTAATATCACTAATAATACATCTAATAAATTTATTGCTATATTTAATAGAGTTAAAATTAAATTATTTGTATTCATAGTTATAAAAAATAATCATCTTTATTTATATCTATATTTATTTTATAATTGATTATCTATTTAAATTTTTATATTTAAATTTTTGTCTTAATTTATTAAAGTTTAATTTAAATATATAATTTTTAAATATAATCTTATTTAATATTTTATAAAATTAAAATAAATATAAACATTGATTATTAGTTAATTAAAATTAACAATATAACTTATTAAATATTTAATTCTTAAATTATTTAATAAGTAAAGTAAAAAATTAAATTATAATAATATAATGTAAATACACTGTAACAATAATTTATTTTTATTAAAAATAAAACAAACCTAATTAATAGGTTAAACACATGATTTTTTATAAATATTATTTGTATTTTTTTATAATTTAAATAATTATAAAGTTATTTGTTTATTATTCTATTTTTAATTTTAGATACAGAAACAAATAAAACAAAAAAAAAAAAAATAACAAAAATCTTTGTAATATTTTATTCTCTTTTGGATTCGAACCAAAATTAACACTTTAGAAGAATGCAGTTCTACCATTGAACTAAAAGAATTTATAAATTATAATTTACTTTATTTATAAATATATTAATTTAATATGATTAATAGATTTCTTTTAATTAAAGAAATTTAATATTATAATAATATAAAAATATAACAATTATAGAGTTAAGAGGGAATTGAACCCTAATATTTATAGATTTTGCAGATCTATTACAGAAACCATCTGTAAACTTAACTCTAATTTAACTAACATATAAAAAAAGTAAGATTTACATTTCATAAAAATTGTAAAATTAGATTAAAAAGAAGGGGTAAATTAAAAATAGAATAAATTAAATAAAAAATATCTTATTTTTTTATTATTTTTTTGTGTTTTGTGTTTTGATTTTTATTTTTTATTTAATGATATAAAGATAGGTGCTATCATGGATAATAATAAAATAATACTACATATAATTAATAATATTGCACCATAAGTGTAAATTAACTGTCCTATAGCTTCTATTTGACTAAATGAAATAAATGTAGTATCAGCTATATTAGATTGATAAGTAGTATGAATATTATTAACAAAATTTAATTTATTATTATTTCAAATGAATAAATTAAAATTAGTAATAGTATTAAAAATTAAATTTAAACCATATACATTTTTAAAACTAAATGGTAATATGTTAAACATTTCAAACATGAATAATGAACCAACTACTAAAGCTAAAGGTAAATTTTTAGTATATTGTTTTCCTGTATCTATAATATCTGTTAACGATATATTAATCATCATTATTACAAATAAAAATAAAACAGTTATAGCACCTACATATACAATAATATATGATAAACCAAGAAAACCTATACCAGATAATATTAAATAACCTGCTGCATTTACAAATACAGATATTAAATATATTACTGATATTACTGGATTTTTAGAAGTTATAACTAATATACTTGATATTATAGTTGTAAAACTTAATATATTTATTAATATGAATTTCATTTTTAACTTTATTTGTAACCTTTTAATAAAAGTTATATTTTATTAATGTTCGATAAAAAAAATTTTTACATGTTTATATTTATAAAATAATTTAACAATTAAGGCAATAAACATTAAATTATTATAAATTCATTAAATAGAATTATAATTTTAATGTAGGTTTAACCTAAAAATATAATATTCTAATTAAGGAATATTTTTTTTTATTATTATAATATTTTATAATAATTCTTTTAAATATAATAAATTATATTTAAAAATGAATAATATCGTAAAATTAATATGATTAATTTACGAAAACTGAATATTCAATATTCTCTTTTATTACATATTTTTATTTATCTCATTCAATATCTACCTTCTCGGTTGTTTCTCTCCTCTAATACAATTTGAGTTAGTATTATTGTTAGTTGAATTGGATTATTTAATAGATTTTTATATTGAAGTTGATTTATTAAAACAACTGCAAAAATTAAATAATAAATTTTCAAAATCATTTAAACTTAATTCTATACTATGTTTTAAACCTTTAACTTTATAAATAATTTCTCCTTCATTAGTTTTTAAATAATATACTTTAGGAGCTAAAAATATAGCTTCATCTAAAATATATTCCAATTTCATTTTACCTAACACTTTAGAGTTAACTAAATAATCTGGCAATGGTCTATCGATATAAATGCTATCTGTATCAGAATAATATAATCTAAAATTAGGATTATTTTTAAATTGAGACATATGAATTCTAGCGTAAGCTGTAATAGCAGAAGCTATATTTATGCTTACATTATGAGTTTCAAGAGTACCATATAATTCAGTTTGTTGATCTTTAAGTTCAGATCTATGTTGAACTAATACTCTATCTCCTAATTCATTAAAACTAATTATATCTTCATTATGATTATTATATCAAGATTTAAAAGATTTAAAATTATAAAATATAGTAATATTTGGGAATTTATCATCCATACCAAATCTTCCATATAAACTATTTAATAATAGTTTAGCTATTAAGTTTAATGGGTTAAATTTAGGGAATTTTAATCTTAAATCATAAAGTGTTTCAACATAACTTTTAAAAATATTTTTAGGTTTAAATTTATAACCTCATAAGATCTCAAATTGATAACCATATTTTTTAGCGTTATCCATTTCAGCAGAGAAAATCATATTTGCTCCATTACCTAATGGAACAATTGTTCTGATACCCTTATTAATTTTAACATGAGTTTGTAAGATAGGATGCATTAAATTATCAGGAGCAGTTATTTTACAATAAAAAAAATCCAAATGCATCAGGTTCATATTTTCTAATATCACCATAAAATTTAATTGGTTTACCTGTAGGCATATCGAATTCTTTCATAACATATGGATATAAACTATTAACATCATAACAAAACATTTTTACACCTTTTGGAAGTCTAGGTAAATACATATCTACCACTCCTCCTGTATAAGATGATCTAATATCTTTTTCGATTTGTCCTGAGAATTCTGGTATTTCATCTTTTCTTAAGAAATGAGTTCTAAAAATAGCAAATGCTAAAGAAGACAATGTAAGATATTTTTGAATAGTTAATTTAAATAATTCAAATATCATATTATTAAATTTAATTAATATTTGATATAAACTAATAACATCATCTTCACAATATTTAATAACTTCATTTCTTAAACATCAATTATTATTAAAATTAGATTTATATTCTTTATATTCATTTTTACTAATATTATTAAAATATTTAAAATCAGGAACAGGACCAATATAATCTAAATTATTTTAATTTACAAATGTATAAGGAAATATAGATTTTTGAGTTAATACACCAAATGTTTTAGCTAAATTTCTTAAAGAAACAATTAACATTTGAAGACTATCTTTAAATGTGATATTAAAATTATTAAATTTAAATCCAATTGAAATTATATCTTTATTATGAATAATTGGTTTAATTTTACCTAATTCAGTTAATATTTTTAATAAGAATATACCATCAAAACCAGCTAAATTATGAAGATAAATTTGATAATTATCATATTTTTTAACCATTATATCATTTAAAGCTGATTTAATCATATTAATATGATCTTTAAAATCATTAATAAAATAAGATGATTTAATTTCACCATCATATCAACTAATTACAAATGGAATCATAATTCCATCTTTAACATAAGTTTCTATATCAAATGTAATAAATTTATTATTTATTTTATTATTAGGAATTAGCTGTTTAATAAAGTTAACTGATTTATCTATAGTTAATAACATTACATTTTTATTTTTAAATGTATATTTTTTATTTTTTATAGATCTAATAAATGTATTTTCATCTATTTTATGATCTTTATATTCATAAATGAAATTTGCATTTCTATAATCAATCATTTATTAATAAAATTATAGCAAAAATATTATTATTTAAAAATATATTAATAAAATTAACTTTAATTAGTTTATTAATTAAAATATTTAGAAAATATTCCATATTAAGAAGATTATGAGTAATAATTAATACAATTGCTATGTCAATATTTGGTATTTCATTATTAGAAGTATATGGTATTGAATTTTTATCTAATTTTATAAATCAAATATCAATATTTTTTAATAATATACTTTCTAATATTTATTCTTTATTTAATAAAAATAAAGAGATTATCTCAGAAGTACCCAGTAAAATTGAATCACGATTGAACTCAATTTCAGAACAAACAACAAGAAGTGAACAAAGTATTAAAAAAGGTAATGGAAATATTGAGATCGATAGACAAATAAATGAAGAAAATAGTAATAAAAAATATTATATAATTGCTGGTATGTTAATTTTAGCTTGTTTATCTTGATATTATTTCGATGAGATTAAACCAGTTGGTTTATCAACTATTGAATGATTGAAAAAATCTAGAAGAGATGATTCTAGTAATAATAGAGGTGAGAATTTTGGTAATAATGGAGGTGATAATTTTAGTAATACTGGAGTTAATATTAGAGATAATATTTCAGAACATTCTGTTGAAACAAAAACTCTAATAGAAATAATTAAAAATCTTAAAAATTTAGATATTATTGATAAATTTAAAAAGATTTTTGTAAAATCATCTAATGAAAATAATTCTCCTCCTAGTTATCAATCAATCGAATTAATTGATCAAACTAAAGTAGATACACCTTCTACTCCTTCTATTGATAGATTCTTTCCAGAAGATAGAGGAAAAAGTATTACAGATGGTGAATTATCTTTAGATGAAATTTCTAGAAGAGGTCTAAGTCCTAAATTAACTGGTTTAACTGATATTAGATCTGATAATTTTTAACAAGCATCTAATTCTGTATTAAGTGAGATAGATCAATTTATTAGATATCAAAATAATAGTACTTTTCCAAAAGTAGCTATTCAAGTAGGTTTATATAAAACTTTAAGAGATAGATTATCTAAATTATGTGATACTAATTTAGATAGTTATAATAAATTAATTCAAGATGATAGAATTAATGATAAAATTAATAATTTTATTGATTTAGAAAAAGAAATTATTCCTACTGAAAGTTATGATGAAGCTGCTTTATCTACAATTCAAGAACAAGAAGCTTGATCTGATAGAAATGATTTACAATCTCCTAGAAGTCAACTATTATCTCCTGAAATGACAAGTTATGCTATTGATAATCAAAATTCACAAACTCTAATAGAAGAACAACCAGTTATTGAAGAACAATCTATTATTCCACCAGGTATGAATGCTTTATGAGCAGCTATCAGAAGAAGAAGAGATGAAACTAATGTAATAACTACTCCTAAAGCTCAAGTTCAAGTAGTATTATCTCAAGAAAATAAAATTGAACAATTAATTGAAAATATTGATCAATTAGATGATTCCGATTTATTGAATGAAGTAACTAAAACTTTTCAAGAAGAATTAGGTGATTCAAATCAAGAAGAATTAATTGCTGATCATAATTATCAACAAACTGTATTTGAAGCTAATAAAAGATCTCAAATTACTTTAGATGATTTAAATAATCCCATAAAAGTTGATATCAATCAAAAACAAGAAGAAGTAAAACAAGAATTACCTAATATTGATATTGATTCTAGTTCTTCTTCTAATGATCATTATTTCCCTAAACCTGATGTTACTCCTCAAGAAATTAAATCTGGATTTAAATTTTTAATTGATAATGTTGATAAAAATATTACTCATTCTCCTCATACTAGTCAATTAGGTTTACAACCTGGACCTTCTAGATTATCTCCTTTATTAATTAATAAACCAAGTATATCTAATTTATTGGATGATACTGCTGCATTATTTGATATTGATGATGATTTAAATCAAGATGTAATAAATGAAATTAAATCACCTATTTGAGATAATGTTGATGTTAAAACTCATGTAACTCCTAATTTTGCTGATAATAAAATTGATATTAAATTTGGTGAATTATGAGGTAGAGCTGAAAGTATTCATATCTTTACTAATGATGATCAAAAAGTTGATTTTAAATTTGATACTGCTATTGATGGAAATTCTACTCATAGTTATATTTGAGGTGATAAAGTTCAATTAACTAACAATTTTCAAGGCTTAGTAACTGAACTTAAAGAAGTTGTTATTGTTGATTTAGATCATAAACCTCATTCAATTTATAAAAACATGAAATATTTTAAATAATACTATTGTTTAATATATTTAAAACACGTAATTTAGAAGAACCTATTCTACTTAAATGAACTTTTAATTTTCTGTCTAATTTTACACTACTTCATTTGTTTTTAATTTGATATTATAGAATTTTGAATTTACTAGAATCGAACTAGAATATAAATTTTCGCTAGAATTTATAGATAAAACCATTTATCATTAAACCCATTAATTTATAGGGGGGTTAATAAATTAATACCTTTTAAGATCTAAATAAACTTTTTTATATTTAAGTAATAAAAAATAATGACTTTCTTCGAATTGAAAATCATTTTGAGCGATTTCTAATTGATCAATTAAGTAATTATAAACTAAATTAGGATTACTTTGATTTGTCAATAGAAATTGTCTAGATAAGTTTAAATAAGGTTCATTTAATTTACAATTTATTGAGATCATAGGATTAATTAAATAAATTTGATTATTATCTAAATGATTAATAAAATTATTAATAAAATCTAATTGAATATTAAACATTTTAAAATAATAAGCTTTATTAGATTTATCAATATTAATTCTTTTATCAATATCAATAAGAAAAGTTATATGATTATAACTAGAAATCAATTTAATAATTTTTTCTAAATTATTCATTTTATTAGTTCATGAGGCTTCTTCACAAGATATTGAATTAATTGATCAAGCTAATCTAAGTGATAATGTTTCATCTTCTTCTTCTACTTTAGAAAATCCAAATGAAAAAGCTAAAAGATTATTTACATCACCTAGCATAGAAAATTTTAATGATAAAGTTAAAGATTATTGAAGTAATTGAAAACCTTCAAATATTTCTGATTCATCTTCTAATTCTCCTGATTCTGAAGGATCTAATAGTTCTACTGAAACTATTAAACCTCCTAAATATTCTAAATCAGATCAATCTTCAAGTTCTATTACCCCTAAATATTTTGAGGTTACACCAATTATTAATACTGATTGAAAAGATTTAGTAAATTCTGATAGTAAACAAGCTATTAATTATGTTGAATCTCATTTACCTAAAAATGAATTTGATGATACAGATTATTTAAATAGACTTATAAAAGATGTTGATTCAAATAATACTAAATTTGCTCAAGAAATAGTTAATAATAAATTAAAATATTCTTCTGAACAATTAAAATCATTTAATGATACTGTTTTAGAAACTGAAAAATGAATTAATAAAATGAAAATTGAGGTTAATAAATTTGATTAAATAATTTAATTTTGTTTTTTTATTTATTTTATTGACCCCTTATTTTATGCTAAACTAATCTTTATTTATTAGTAATTAGCAAGTAATATTTATTTATTAAATATTAGTCATTTAATACAAGTCCCAAAGGGTTTTTATACAATTTTAATTAAAATATTATATAATATTATATTATATTTAATTACAATTAATAATAATTATAAATTAAATAGTACAACAATACTTTAAAATTTTTTATAATAATGCAAATTTTACCTTGAACTACAATTAATGATAATTGTGAAAATTATTTAGATGAATTAGAAATATTCCTAAATATTTTAAAATAATTATTACATAAAATAGTGACAGCTATTTTGTTATTAATTAAATTTGACCCCTGTTTAAAAATCATAAAATATAGAATACTTTCATTAATAAGTAAATATAATTTATTTAAATTGAAATAATACCCCCCTTTCTATAAAGAATATTATTTTACACTCCTTTCTTTCCTTTTTTTTTTTTCGATGCACCACACTTTTACACTCCTTTCTTTCCTTTTTTAGATTTTTAAGGGAAATTTTGGTGCTTAAATTTAATTTAAAAATCTAATTTGGATATTTTGATCTGAATGTCCTTGATTTTTTATTTTTTCGTTTTGAGTTATTTTAATCAAAAAATAATTTATTTTTTTGTTTTTGTTTTTTAAGATTATTTGAAACACTAAATAAATAATGATTATAGTTGTTTTTGTTTTGTTTTTTGTGTTTGAAAAATGACCTCCATATATACTTTTAGTAATAATCACCCCCCTTTTGATATTAAATTTTTATAGATTTCAATAAATTTGCTTAGGGGGTAAAATATATATAAATATGATCTAAAGTCATTATATCCCTTTACTATGGATCGTTTGATATGCCTATAGGTAAACCTACTTTCTTTAGAGGAGATATTAGATCAATAAACTCAAATGCATTCGAATTCTTTTTTTTTGTAAAATAATTGCTTCTGATAATTTAAAACATCTAATCTTACAAACACATGTAAATTTTAGTAAAGGTATTAGAACTATTGCTCCATCAGGTCAATGATCTGATATGATATTTAGTAAATAAATGGATAATGCTATGAAATATGGTTATAAATTTGAAATCTTATGAGGTTATAAATTTAAAAAGCTAATTTTTAAATTATGTTGATACTTTTTTAATCTAATATTAAAAATTGATAAATTAAATCCATTAAATTTAATTGCTAAATTATTATAAAATAACTACAAATTTGTAAAATTATAATAAGAATATAGAAAAAAGGTATTAATTAGTATTTAGATAAGATAAATATTAATTAAACATAGATCTAAACTTAAAGATTAACAAATTGAGTTATACAGAAATTTAGAAAGTCATAATGTAAGTATCGGTATTGCAGCCATACTTACTAGTTATACTAAAATTCATATGTCACAATTCAAAAATAACCCTAATTTTAATTCATATTATTTTGATACTGATAGTATTTATATAGATAGACTTTACCTAATCATTTAGTTAATTATAAAGTGTTAGGTAAAATGATATTAGAAAATATTTTAACCAGTGCTATATTTTTAGCTCCTAAAGTATATTATTTAGAAACTGAAAATAATTTCATTATTTATAAAATTAAAAGTTTAAGTTATGATATAGAATTAAAAAACAAAAAATAAAAATTTTTTAACATATTTGATGCGTTAAGTTAATTATTTTATTTTAACTTAAAACCTCTATATCTACTATTTTAGTATACTTATTATATTATTATTTATATTAATAAGTATATTAGTTTAAAAATATAACAATTTTAAACATCAAGTCTATTTTATAAATTAGTAATGCTAAACTAAATAATTCACATTTACTTACATTTGCATCCTATTAAGAAATGTTCTTTTTCTTATAAAATTAAATATTATTTCATTTCTTAAAATATATTATGGATTAATAAATTAAAAAGAAGTATTATTTAATAAAAAATAATAGAAATAAATTTAAGATAGTATCTAGGGGTTAGTTTCTTGCTTTATATACATTCAGCGCTTATCTAATATGTTTGTGGCTACCCAACTATGCTTATTTAATTAATTTAATTAATTAAATTCAACAATTGGTGCACTAGAGAAACACAGCCTATTGATCCTTTCGTACTAGAAGGTCTTCCCCTTTTTACTATTTATCTCTTCAGAAGATAGGGACCATACTGACTCACGTCGTATTAAACCCAACTCGCGTACCCTTTTAATCGGCGAACAGCCGAACCCTTCCAAGCTTCTTCACCCGGAGGATAGGATGAGTCGACATCGAGGTGCCAAACAGCCGGAACAATGTGTACTCTTGCCGGCTATCAGCCTGTTATCCCTAGCGTAACTTTTATCGATTGATCCCCGTCTATTCCATTTTATAGCGAGGGGTCACTATGCCCTACTTACGTATCTGTTCGACTTCTAAGTCTTTCAGTTAGATATGCTTTCCGCCATTACACTATTCAAAAGCTTTCATTGCTTTATTGATTTCCATTCAATTTCTAGCTATATCTTGTAATAATAAAACAAATTTATTAAGTTTTATTTTAATTTATTCTTTTTATATTAGAGAATTAATAATTTTTGTCTGTATATTATAATTAAAAATTATAATATTATTAATATTATAAATCTTTGGATGTACTTTGCTACTTTTTTAAAGACGACCGCCCCAGTCAAACTACCAATTAGTCATTTATCCCTTAAATTTCAATTTATAAGGTAAACAAGGATTTAATTAAAATTATAAGGTTTTCCAAATTTTGTCTTTCGACATGCCTAATTACTATTAATTGAAATTAAATCAATGTAATAACTAACTATAGTAAAGCTGCATAGGGTCTTCCCGTCCCTCTGAAGATAGCGAGCATCTGCACTCGCAATTCAATTTCACTGAGCAAGTTGTAGAGACAGTGAGACCATCGTTACATTATTGATACTAGACCACATTTAATGGCCAATTTATTTTGCTACCTTAGGATCCTCATAGTTAAGACCGCTATTAACCAGACTTTCAATTAGTAACTTTAAAATTACCTTTTTTATATTAATGGCATTGAGCAAATTTCATTCAGAATACTATTATCTTAATTATTGCTCTGAATTGTGTTTTTAGTAAACAGTCGTGGCCTCCGATTTTATTATACCATATAAAAAATGAAATTATGGTTAATTTAAATTTTATATGGTTTCTCTTATTGTCAAACTTATGAGAATAATTTGCCGAGTTCCTTAACAACTTTTAGCTCTACGCCTTAGTATACTCTACTTACAAACCTGTGTCGGTTTAGGGTACGGTAGTTAATAATTTATAATAATAAATTATATATATTTAATTTTCCTGATCTATTATAATTTACCATATAGATTTTCAATATATTACTCATCAGTCAAAACTTTGGTTCTGAACCTTAGAGGCCGCATTAACATAAGGTGGTTTAACCTTTCCTTATAACCCTTTTGTATTCGGCGAGAAGTATTATAACTTCTTTACGTTACTCATGTCAGCATTATCTCTTCAGTTATTTTAAAACAATGAAACACTGTTTATCATAAATTATACTGAATGTTCTACTACCTAATTTATAAATATAAATTAATTTATATTTATAATTAACAGGATATCGGTTGATTATTTAAGACCCGTTAAATTTATGGCGCAATAGTCTAAGGGCTGCTACGTTGTTACAACGGTCATTAAAAGATAGCGACTACCAGGCTCACTTTACAGCTGCATTCAATCTATTACTTCCTTTAATTTCACTTAATAATCTATTCGGGACCTTGATCCATGTTCTCGGCTGTTTCCGTCTTGACTATTCAACTTATCATGAATAGTCTGAATATCTATTATCAATTTATGTTATTCCGAGTTTCATTTCCATTGGTAAGATTTTCGAGATCCCCTCAACCTAAACATTTAATAAAATATGATATTTTATTATTAGTTGGGAATTACCGTGCTGTACCTCCATAAATTTATTAATAGATGTCATACTTAAATATGTTTCGTAGAAAACCAGCTATCACCAGTTCAGATTGGCATTTCACCGCTTTCCAAAACTCTTCGGAGAATTATGCAACATTCAACCGTTCGATCCATTATAATCTGGTTTTGGAAAGATCAACTGACTTCGGGTCTAATAATAGTAACTATCCCAAAATTATTATTTGTAAATAAATCACTTATATTTATAACTAATGTTTTATTTATAAGGAATTTATTCTATTTTATTTAGTAAAATATTTTAAAATATATTATTTTATTATACAAATAATTTAGTCGCTTTCGCTAAGGCTAATTAACCTTGCTACTATTATTAACTTACTGACCCATTATGCAAAAGGTACGTTGTCATTTATTTTAAACTTCAACTGCTTATAGAATTACTAATTCAATACTATTTCATTTCGTTATACAACGAACTATTTCAACTTTTCCTTTACAGTACTCTTCACTATCGCTAAATTTATTATACTTAGCCTTAGAGGATGGTTCCCCTATATTCCAACAAGTTTTCTCTCATTGTACTTGTTTTAAAATAAATTTTTTATTTTTTACAGGACTGAATACCTTCTTTGGTAATTATTTATTTAATTATAATTAATAATATTCCAACTTTATTCTTTATAATTTATATTATATTATTTCAAATATTTATTTTTATTTAGGCTAATCCAATTTCACTCACCATTACTTTTGGAGTCTCGGTTGATTTCCTTTCCTTTCCTTAATACAATGTTTTGCTTCAGGAAGTATTAATATTTAAGGTTTCCCTTAGGATCGCCATAATTTATTTACTTTTAATATTTAAATTAAAAATTTATGGCTTTTGGTTTTGACCTCCTTTTTAATAAATTTGCTAGTTATCCTTAATAATTCCTTTAAATTACTTTGATGTTTATACTAAATTGTCATCTATACTTTTATTTTTATAATTTATTTAAAACTATGTATTGTGTTTAAAATAATAAATTTAAGAAATTAATGTAAACAATTTAAATTTATAATATTTATTTATATAAATTTAAATTTTATTTTTTGTGTTTGTTTTTTGTTTTATTTCTATAGCTGAAAAAAGGAATTGAACCTTTATTTTACCATCATGAATAGTAAGTTTTAACCATTTAAACTATTTCAGCTTAATTAATTTAATTAAATAAATTAATTAATTTTAATTAAAAAATAATAAGATGAGTTAGAAGAAAATTGTATCTATAAAACTAATTAAGTTCTTATATTTTTATTTTAATAATTTAATTATTTATAAAATATTACTGATATAATCTAAATATTAATAAGTCTTAGCATAAGAATTAAAAATTTAAAATTTAAATAATTAAACTAAATTAATATTAATTTAGTTTATTAATAATTAATTTAAATTATAGATAATTTTAAATTACAAAAGTCTTTGATATAATTATATTTATTATTTAAATTAATATTTTTCTGTATTTTTATCTAAAGATTATTCCATCTTTATTAATATACTTTATTATTTTATAAAAATAAACCTTTTCATATTTATATTAAAGTTTATTTTTATAGACCTAGAACTTTAACTTAAAATCTAATATATAATTTTTATTAAATTTTACAGATTTAGATATCTTAACTCATTCTTAATTATATTAATTATATTTTTAAATTTAAATTATTTTATTAAACTAATTAAGGGTAAAATCAGAGATTTGAACTCTGAACAGCGTCGCCACAAAACGTTATTTTGCCAATTAAACTAATTCTACCTTATTTATTATAAATTTAATTTTGTATTAATATTAATTTATGATTATTTAAACCTGATGGAGATTATGATATTAGAATCATTAGACCTAATAATGATTTAATTATTCCAAATGATACAGAAATAGAATTAAGAGATCTTACTTCTATATAAATCAAAAATTAAAAATTTATTTACTGATACATGTGAAGCTCTAAAAACAATAAATAATAAAATCAGATATTTTAATTTATATAAAGATACTATGACTCAAGATAGAAAAATTGAGTCAAATATTTAATTTATTAAATAATTTTAAAATCTTAAATCTAAATATATAGAATTACATAATAATTTAATTGATATTTGAATAGGAGATACTTCTAAAGAATTCAAGTATGCAGAAATAAATAAAATATTAAAAAATTTAGGTAAAATTAGAGAAACATTAGATAAAAAAATTATGATATTATTCCTAATTATCATTTAGATTTATCTAATTTACATTAAATTAATTCTGTAAGACCTATTTCTCTTGAATTAATCGCTATTATTATACTTTTATTATAAAGGTAAAATATGAAATTTATTTTTTAACTTTTTTCTCGCTAGTCATTCCACTTTTAAATTAAGCTCTATTAATTATATCATTATAATGAAATTATTTTATTTAGAATCTACTAGAATCGAACTAGTTTATGAAATTCAGCATTTTCCATAGTTAAAACCAATTAACTTTAAATCCTTCGTTTTTAAATTGAATTCTTTTAAAGGGGGTAAATATTAAAAACAAAACCTTTATTTTTCATTAGAAATAAGAAGCATAACTCCAGGATTAGATAAAGGTAATTTTGAAGATGAAGCTTTAGGGGTAGTAGACTATCTTCTCATTTAGTTTTTTCAACTTCAATGTATTCAATAGTTTTTCCCTTATTTTGAGAATTAATTACTTCTAAATCATATAATTCTTCATTCGTATCTATTTCTTTAAAATATTTTTTATATTCCTCTTCATGACTTATAAAATCAGGAGAATTAGGTGGTGTACTTCCATCGTCAGGGTTTATATTTTTTATTAATCCGATTATAGAATCTCAATAAATATAAGTTAAACTTAAACAAATAACAGATAATCCTATTCAGATGTATTTATTTAATTCGAATCATTTTTCTTTTTCATCTCCTCCACTAGTTTTATCATGAATGATTTTTTCATTTTTCAATTGTCCTTCACTGGAGGGTAATTCAGAGTTAATTATTTTTGATTCAGATTTATTTTCAACAATTTTAGGTTTATCTCCAATTACTCCAGATTTATTTTCATCAATTTTAGAATTATCTTTAATTACTTCAGATTTTGTTTCATCAATATCAATAACAAGATTTATTATTTTAATTAAAGTTTGATAAATTTTAGTTTCGTGAATAAAATTAACATATTTCATTCAATAATACTCAATTTCTGCAATAATTTCTTTAAATCCATAAATATCTGATATAAAAATACCAAATGTAGATAAGAAAAAATAATTAATAATTCTAAATATAAATTTTATTATTCTAATTTTTCTAAAATATTATAAAATATATTATAAAATATAATAAAAATCTGTTTGTAAATCAAAGACAGGACCTCTTATGTTAAAATGTTTTAAGCTTATTTAGAAAGTGTGAGATATATATCGAGAGTCACCTCTTAGTTAATAAGTAAATTGAAAGTTTATTTTATATAAATCGTAAACTGGTCTTATTATTGATAAAATAATAACTATGATTGAAGCCGTATTAATTTAAATTAATAAATTTAGTAATTTAATTAGTTATATGAAAATAAATGTTCGAAGTTGTTTAACAGACGTCTTTTATTTGTTAGGACGTTAAATAATAAACAATTATTGTAATCATATATTGAAATCAATTTAATTAAAATAAATAAAATGTCACATACAGATTATATAATAATAATATTAGGAGGATCTTTAATGTTAATCATGGGTGTTGCTGTTGCTATTCGAGAAGTAAATCGATATGCGAGACCTGTAGAGTATGTATTAACAAGAAGAGGAGATTTTGAATTAGGGGATTACATTCAACCTACACGACCACTTCAAGTGCACGTTCCAAGAAATTTAGATTTAATAAGTCCACAATGACCCACTTATCAAAGAGTTTCAACTCATGCTCCATCTTATGAAACAGGAGCTGCCCCTTCATATCAAACTGGAACTCTTCCTTCATATCAAACTCTTCCTTCTTGTCAAACTAATATTAATTCTTGTTTAGAAAATGTTATTAATATAGATTATATTTTATGATTTATCTTAATTTTCATGGTAATACTATTAATCATCTATCATTTTAAATCTCGAGTAAAAAGAAATAATGAAAAATCGAAAATTGTTTTTACTAAAGGAATTTCTAGTGATATAATTACATTTACAGAAGATTATCAAAAACTTTTAAGTAGTAAAATAACAGATGGTATGGGTTATCATATAGTTTATGAAAAAACTGATTACTATATCTTGTCCTATCATTGAACTCTATTCGATATTAAAGATTGATTAGATTCATTAAATGAACAAGATTATGCAGTTACATTTCATCTTAGTTCTCTACCATCACAAGAATTATATTATAATACTCCTAAAACTATTCTTAGTAATGAGTTTATCATAAATAAATCTAGTAATCCGGTCTTAATTTCTACATTGTTGCATCAACAATTAGAATATTTTTGTAATATATTTAATTCTGATTATAATGAAAATCATTTCATTCTAATTAGATATACAGTTTTAATCGCTTCTCAACAAATTTCCCCCTAAACAAATAATTAATTTATTTGTAATTAGGAAGTAATATTTAAATAAATATTAGACATTTAATACCAGTCCCGAAGGGTTTATTGCAATCATATATTGAAATCAAATTAAAAATAATAATGAACTTAACTAATAATAATATAACTTTCTTAAGAGATGTCCATTCATCTGTTAAAGTTGACATGACTTCCGGATGAAGACATCATTATTTTGATGGAAGCTTAATTGAAATTGTATCTTTTATAAGATTAATTGGAGATAATAAAATCTATTTATTAATTCCATTATTTGCTTCTTCAAGATCTTTTTCAGATGCTACATTAAATTTATCGGAACCTTTTTTAGTTGATAACAAAAGCAATCCTGATTTAATTATAAAATTTATCATAGAACAATGAAAATCTTCTATATTTGAATTAAAAAAAGATACTACAATTACCTTTTCCTTTAAATTCAAAAGAGTTTGATTTAATTAATTTGTTTTAGTGCTTTAAAATTATCTAGCACTTTTAGTTAATTATGAATAATATATTATTAAAATTTTAATAATATATTATGTTATTAATAATTCAAGAGTGAAGTAATTATTTGATACAAATCTTAGATTTTTCTAAGTCAGGGCCTAGCTGATTTATAACAGGAGACGTTAAATCCTTATATTTATAAATCGATAAAGGAATATAAGGTTGGTAAGCCAAAATGATGCAGTTCTAACCAATATAAAATAGAATAGTCTATGTTATAGCTACCTACTGACTTAAAATGAAGGAAATATTAAAAATAAATGAAATACCAAAATTATTTAAATTATAAAATACCAATTACAATGAATCCATTAGAATACGGTAAATTAATTGAACAAACTGATAATAAATATATAGTTCAATTAAATACTAGTAATATAGTTATAATTAATGAACTTGATAATGAAAATTTGGTTAAATTTTTTAGAAAAGGTGAATTTATATTTGAATTTAAAGATTTTAAAAAATCTGAATTTAGTTTTATAAGAACTATTGAAGATCAAAGATATACTTTTGAAAAAAATAAATTAATTTCTACTGAAATATTAAGTACCGCATCTTCAATAAAAATTTATGATGATACAGATGCTATAATCTTAAAAAATAGTACCCCCCTTTATAAAGATATTGTTAATTATGACAAAACATATTTAGAAAATACTTATATTTTTAAAAATTATCCACAAGCTTGATTTATTTGTTTAAAATTCTCATTAATATTTTTACTTTATATTATATTATTTGTAATCTTTCCTGAAACTAATGAAAATATGGCTATGGCTGTATTATCTGGTAATAATATTATAAAATTAAGAAAAACGTCATCAAAATATAATTGAAAAGATTTAGTTTTCAATATAAATAACAAAGTTTTCTCAAAAAACTTATTTGAAAATTTATTTTCTCAATTCTGAATTAAAGTTGAAAATGAATTTACAGAAAATAATCATATGTTTATATTAATGAAAATTAAATATAATAATGGGGAATTCTCATCAATTGGAAAAGTTCAAAGAATTAATAAATCAGATTTTTCATGATATATTGATTTTATTATAGAAAATATGAAATTTAAATCAGAATATTATAATGAAACTCAAATGGATACAATCATATTTAGTTATGGATTTAAAGAAGGTAAAATTAAAAATAAACAAAATTTAGGTTTTAATAGAAGTTTACAAAAATTTAAAAATTTTAATTTACCTATTTCAATGAATCCAATGGATTTTGGAAGATTAATTAACCAATATAAAATTGAAAACGGAATAGTTTATATTCTACAAAATGAAAATGAACAAACTATAACTTTCAATAAATTTGAAAATCATAATGAAGTTGAATTCTTTAAATCAGGTATAAGATTAGTTAAATTTAAAGATATCTTTATAAACTCTTCAGAAAACAAATTCATGAGAGTAATTGATAATAAATCATTTTACTTTAAAAATGGAGAACAAATCTTATTTTTATCAGAAATGAAAACTAAATTTATTTCAAAAACTAAAGTATCTAAAAATTTAACTTTAATAAAATAATTATTGTTATATCCAACTTATCTTTTAAAATAATTATGAATTACAGGTATTTTATATCTCTTTTAATGTTATATATTTATTTAAAACTATCTATATTAGTAATAGCTATCTATAGTTAATTTAGTATAATTCTAAAAATAAACAATCAAGGTTTGTCGTGTAATAATAAAAATAAAAAAACAAAAAATTAATTTAAATAAATATACAAAAGCTGAATTAATCAGCAAATATAAAGAATTTAAATCTAATAAAGAAAATAATTCTAAATTAGATATAATTCATAAAATTAACTTTTTAATTAAAATTAACACTTATTTATCTAAAATTTGAGATTTAATGTTAACATTTAAAAATATTATAACTAAATTGACTCTAATTAGTTTCTTTATTAAAATATTTAGAAAATATAGAATATTTAGAAGATTATGAATGTTAATGAATATAATAGTTATTACTATTTTTGGTATATCATTATTAGAAAATTTAGGTATAGAACATATCCAACATTTATTTAATGAAATAAGATTTATTATTAGTAATATAGTAGATTATTTTACTAATACTCATTTTTATAATTATTTCACTAAATTATTTTCTAATAATGAATCTGATCTTACTAATAAAACAACCAATAAAAATTGAATCCTTGACTAAAGAGAATAGCAGACAAACAATTGAAAATTAAGAAAACATTAGAAAAAGTGAAGGAAATTCTAAAATCGTTGAATGATTAAAACCTGAACAATCTGAACCTAATGATTCTGAAGTAAGTCAAGATATTAAAAATGAAAATAATTAAAAATATATATTTTATAATTGCTGGAGTAATTATTTCTACATCTTTTATTTGATATTATTTTTATGAAATTAAAACTGGGGTTAGAATTAAAAAATGAATTTAATATTAAAATTTGTTTATATTATAACATTAAACTTTATAATTTTATTATATATCATATTTATCTATAATCTATAAAATAAAATTTTTAATTAAATAAAAATATATTTAATTT